TCAACTCTATTTGTGACCTTTTCTCGTATGTGGGACTCTCTATCTTCTTGGGTAGATAATCGATCGTCTTTCATTTGGATAGTGAGTAGTTTTTATAATAATAAGTCAAGTCAAGAATAATAATCGAACAGGAGGAGCTTGCCAGGATGGCTTGGTAAGCAAGCAATCCGTTATGTAGGCGCAAACTCCCAGTTCTTTCTCTTCTTTCTTTTTTAGTTTAGTGACAGTTCATCAAAAGAATTGTCCAAGATTGCTAGATCGAGCACGCGACGCGCATAGTCTTAAGTCCAAGAGCGGGTTGTATCCTCTTCAACATTTCTACTACTTCTTTGCCTCCCTCTTCTCTTTTCAGAGATCTCCTTGTTCTCTTCCTTTCCTCCATACCTTCGCCGCCTTCTTCATCATCTTGTTCCATCCTTCAGTGATAGACGCAATTAGACTACTCTAGTCCTACGAAACGAGCCAATAGAGAGTGGGGGAAGGGACGGATTTGAGACTACCGACGTCTCTAGCGCTGTTGAGCTAGGGTTTGTTCTTATTCTTTTGTGAACATTAACTGAACCATTACCTGATTCAGCTAGAGAAGGAATTCCCTGTGTTAGGGGAACTGTAACTGGGGTAGCCTTTCCTATTGATGAGATCAAGCCAAAAACAAGCAACCCAAAGGACAAGAGTCACCCGGTATGTAGCACGACCGTTAGAGCTTTGACTGCCTTTCCTGAGTGTAGTTCTGTATGGGATAAATCTTCCCGCAGGGGATAAACAATCAACATCTTACTAGCAGCTCCGTTGTTTCCAGCCTAAGGTCTATAATAGCCTATAGCAGTTGTGGTTGTAGCTCAATCAGTTAATCTTCGTTCATCCCCTTTTCACTCGGCAGTCTGTCTCCGTTAGCGCTGTGGCAATCGGTGTCGTGTCAAGCACCTTCCTTCCTTAAGGAAGCTGCTGATATAGAATAAGTGCTGGGCATATATAATATAACCAAAGATCGGAGTAACCGCCTCCCGCTAAAGCAATTGTAGAAGCTCCATCTCCAATTAATGTAGCAGCTTATAACATCCCCTCGGGTGACTGAACTACCAGAATTCCTTACAACTCGTGCCCCATAGCCTTTCTCTTTGGCTATTCTAGCTCTCAACATCTTTCCCATCTCTCCTTCGCTCTTTATGGCAACTAGTGAAATGTAAGCTAGATTGCCCCTTGGCTTTGGGTTGGGATACGTTGAATCCGTTCTGCTGAGTTCTATTTTCACTACTCCTTGCCCCTGCCCTTTCATCTTTCTATCCGGCTAGAGAGTTGGATAGATGTTTTGGCTTTATCCTTTCTGGGTTCCTAGCCCAAAGGTTCTAGGGTTCGAGAGAGAATTCTTACTATAATAGTTGGAAGGTAATCAAATCAGTAGAATAGAATGCTGCTTTCCGTACTATCGGTTGTTCACATTCAAGCATTCGTTCGTTCAGAGTCGGCAAGGGGAATCAGAGAAAGGGCAGTTTAGTCAACAATCATGACCATGGGAACATTTGTTCGCTTTCTAGGTACCCCGAATCTACTAGTCATCGCCTTTGAGCTGGGAAATTACCTGGAGTCGGCTATTCCTGATTCAGCAAAGGAAAGAAGCCTTGATCCCAAGACTAGCTGCGGATTGGATTCTTCCTTTTATCCGGACTGACTCTAATCGTGATTTTTACTCTATTACTAGCCTCTGTCGCAATAGAAATCGAGAATAGAGGTGACTTCGCTACCTTTCTCGGTGAAGAATATTCATTTCTTTCCAGCTTTGGTCACATAGGCTTGAACCACTCCGTTATCCATGTTCCGGATCATTCGTATCCTCATCCTATTCATCTCACCAAAACTCGTAATAAATCATCATTTCCAACCATCCTGTTACAGGGAATCTTTGGATATCAGTTCGAAGGGAGTGCCGAAAACAAAAGTAAAGTAGCTCCTACCTAAAGGAGCATTCGCCTTTTCCGAAAATAAGGAAGAGGAAAGAAGATGCTCGACCGATAGGGAGAGGAATGGAGTTGTGAGGTCTGAGGTCAACGGTAATATGTCACCCTGCTTTAATGAGGGTACTCTTTCCATTAGGAGCTTCCCCAGCTAAACAAATATGCCTTCATCCGTTTTGACCATCTTCCGTTCTTTCGTTTTAGAATGAAATTACTTTTGCAAAATTGCCCGTTTTGCGAAACAGATTTCGCCAGTGCTAGACTGAGAACTATAGAAGCGAAATAGACCGAAAGCGTATTTACCTACCTACCCTACCCGTATTTCTTTTTATACCTAACAAGAAAGTAAAAAGCAGGTTCCTCAATATAGATCTTTAGCCACGCCATTGAGTAGCTCTCCGCATTCGCATGGGCTGGTGACATGATGAGAGCTACAAACGCGGTTTATAAAAGTTTCTTTCTTGAATGAATCTCGTAAGATACCCATTTGAGATCTGGTGCACAGATAGCTGACCGAGGTTTCCAAGCAAGGATGCCGGAACCAACCCCGCCAGGCAGAAAATTAAAGAATCAAACAAACCTCTAAAACAAACCGGATATCCCTCCAAAATGAATATACGATTCCATCTATAAAGCGAAAAGATTTTATCCGGAAAGTTTCTTGGTTAATTTTCGGGAATCCAGACCTTCTATAGGGCGAGCGCTGTAAAGCAGTTCTTCTTACTCTTCCTTTAGCTATCTTGAAAGGGAGCTCTTGAAGTCAATTTGGTAAAAAGATAAAACATTGTGATAAGAAATATGAAAATATTCGGAGTAATTAAAAAAAAGGTTATTAAAATTAATAAATGAAAGACTGAAACATAAGGACAAAGCCCGATCCTTTCATCGGCGCATCGCATAATGGGGCAACGCGGACAGAAGAGTGAATGCAGTGAGGGCCCATTCTTTTACTTACAATATCTGCAGTCAGTTCCTTGTTCCATTTGCTGCCATCTCCTTATCTTTCTTTTGTGAGAAAGTGGTGAATAAAAATCCGCAGCTATTGAAGAGGGTCTTCTTGGCTTACTGTATTTCCTTACAGATGCTACATAAGCGCTGTGCGATAAGGGTTGTTTTAAGGACATTTCCAGACATTCTCCTTGTGGAATAAAGGCTGGTAGAATGGGCTACAGATGGAGGAGAGGGGGAAAGTCGAGGAAGCGCCTTTTCTTTTCTGCGTTATGTAAATAGAGGGCCGGAGGAATAAGTGCAAGACCCTCAACAAAAATTGATTAAGATGATTGATAAAGTGTTATCAGATCGCTAGAAGTTGAGAATCCGTAAGCAGTCGACATCTTAAAAGCCGAATTAGTAAATAAGACGGCTAGTGTTATGGCCCCAATCAAGACTGCACCCGTCTTAGGCTTAACGAATGGGGACTCATGCAGCTAACTTTTTAAAGCTTCACGAGTTTCTTTTTCCCCCTTTCGGATGCCTCGAAGTAATTTTTTTAATAACTTCTTTATTTTTAGCCCATGTGAAGCAGACCGTCAGCCAAATAAATAAGAAAGATATGGCGATAACGGCCCACATCAGTCTGGTCGCACGGTTTTACTCTCTCCTGCGTATACCCTACCCTCTGGGCCGAGCGTATAAGAGGTTTGTTTGGGAAAGAGTGGCTGAAAGTGGGTCATTTTCATCCGGGACGTGGTAACATTTCGCCCTTCATTCGGATCCCGAAATTCCATTGAGGGTCACGAAGCCCAGAAGCTTGTAGATGAGTCCTTTATTCCGAATGGCTAGTTTTTTTAGTGAATAGTGAGTCGTTCACCTACTTGCACGCTTCCTAGAAAGCACGCTATCCTTTCTTTGCCCGCTACCACACGGACCGGCTCCCCAGGTAAAGGGCACTTAAACGCTCTGATCAAGAAGTCAAAAAGTAAAGCGGCGATACGGCTTGATGTCTTAAGCCAAAAGGATAAAAAAGGCAATGTTACAAGGGTCAAGCGTACCTATCGTTCGAGAACGTGATCAGGCGGAAGCACGCGCCGAAAGATGCTCAGGCCAAGTAAATAAGTGGGTTCCTTCTTTTCTTACCCTTACATAAAAACGTCGTCTTCACGGAATTTGTCATCTGAATGACCGAAACAAGGAGAGCCGAACTATGTTTGTTTCGGGATCGGAAAGGTCGGCCAATCAGGATCAAAGATGACTGCCTGTAGCCATGGAGGCTACAGTTAGAAGACCCGCCTTTCAGAAAAGATAGACACAAGGTTGCTTGACTAGCGGAAACGGTATCTTCGTACGGACTTGACAGCTTCAGCGTACAAGGACGGGGGCTGAGACCAGAACATAGAACACACCACCATAAGTCTCAGGAGGGGTCCGTGGTTGGAAACACGTTCCAGTTCCTTACCTATAATTACCCAGTTAGACTCCTTACCCCAACCAATACCATGAAAGTCCTACCTTACCATAAAACTACCAAAATAAAAAGCCCCCAGAATCCAAGAAAAGTGGTAAGTGCAAGCCCGAATGAAAAAACGAACTAAAGGGGTTACCTATCCTTTTATAAGTCACCTGGCATACGCCCCAGCCCTGATTCGAACAGGACAACAACAATTCCAGGAGACAGGCGTCCTGTCTGCTGAGCGAGCCGAGAATCCGTTTTTTTGATCTGGACGGAGAGAGGTTCCAATAGCTGCCTTGATTTTGAACGAGTTCTTTCGTACAGTTCTGATACAGAACTAACTCACTAGTATGGATGGGCCCGAATGGTATCCTCGAGTGCCTCTGAGGGGCTTCTAGTCCTTCCTTCTTGACTCGTTTCGCAAGGACGAAGTTAATTCCAATGATTCTTTGGCCCCAGGCCTCGCCGGTGAACTCGAGGTTGCTTGCAATACTAGCTTCAGTTCTTTACTAAGCCTCAATGGGAGTGGGTCGCCCCCGGAAACTCGCAGAGTCAATAGAAAGAAGCTCAAGCGGACGGCCCCAGCTTCTGACTCTCTTAAGCAGGCCGTCGTATTTTGGGAGGCGACTCCCGAAGCAGGGAGCCACTCCTAGATCAGCAGAATTAGATGAACGAGCTAAAAGTACTATTCTTATGACCTAAAACAATCCCTACCAAAAAGAAAATGAAAGCTGCTTGCCGGGATGATCGCCGCTCCACTACTGCTTACTCTGTTTTCTTGGGCACCAATCTTATCTCTTAGGGCACAAAGAAGCGACTGTGTCCAGGTCTAGCGCCGAGGCCGTAAAGCTCTAGCCGTCACCGCATCTGAACTCCTATGGCTTTCCTACGTGCTTTGCGATCTGGGTCTTCGTTTCTCTCTCCCTTCACTTCTATACTGTGACAATATCAGTGTCCCCCTTTACTCCATAGGGCTGTTTACCCGGTCTTCTTCCATGCCGGAATGAAAGATGTCGAATTTGATTATCACTTCGTTCGGGCGAAAGTTGCTCGTGGCGATCTTAAGGTCCTTTAGTGCGGACAGACAATCAGACGGCGGATGTGTTCACTAAAGGACTCTCTTGAGATCCTTCTTTCTGTGCTTTCGCTTTAACTCCACCCGAGCAAACCGTACTTAACTTACTACTTAGTTTAATTCTCCCACCTTATCTTATCTAAGTAAATACGGAACTCTGCCCTTTCCACTTCACAAGAATGGGATTCGCCCCATAAGATTGTGCGTCGATTTAGCAAACCAATTCTTAAAAAAGCCCGTCTCAATAGCTCAGTGGTAGAGCAGTCAATGATTAACTGACTGGTCGTAGGTTCAATTCCTACTTGATAAGAAATGAATTAAAGAATTAGAAAAAAGGCTTCTTTGCCTTGGAAAAGATCAGACTCTTTATTCCTTCAACATAGGTAATGCCGACAGTGGCAAGGAGTTTCTTCTTAAAGAAGATCTGCTACGCTTATGCCTGATAACCCGAAAACTGTGGTTATTACGGACGGTGAAATAGCTGCTTCTTTTTCTCTTCCTCCCCTCGACCTCGCGCGACTTCTCTCCCTTTATTTAGAGAACCGAGTGAACGCAGAATCCTAAGCGGCCTTTCGGCTAGCACGTGGAATCTTCTTCTTTTAAGATAGAACCAAACAAGAGCCGTTCTCCTTTGAACCCTGTTCATGTGAAAAAGAAGAATAAGCCGTCTTTGGTCTTCAGTGAAATGACATGGATCCCTTTAATAAGAAGTAAGCTAGAATCACTCTACCTTGACCCCCGAGGGGAGACAACTCAACTCAATAGATAGAGTAAGTGTCCTATTGGCTAGGGGTCAGGAACGGTAATAAGGCTAACGTTCGACTAGTAGCTTTCACGTGGCGAATCGGTATGTATGAAGTTTCTGTGATCACTTTACGGCATTCTATAAGCTTTCTTTTTCACCGGACAGAGTGAGAACTGCTCAGCTTGCTTGCTTTCTGGAGAGAGGTTGAAATCCTGGCTAACTAAGAGATAGAGTCGTCCTTTCTCTTTCTAACCTTTGTAGATTCGCCCCGCGGATACGGAATGGCTTAAGTCGAACTAGTCCGGTATCGACTTGGATGTGTTAATATAATCATCCTAACCCATTCCCATTTACAAGAGTGTTAGGAGGTATTTCGCTTAGCTCAGAAGGATTCAACAAAGAGCAGTGATACACTTACCCAAAGCAACTTAAGGGATAGTGAGCTTGGACGACACTAGGGAAGAAATTCCAGTTTTTTCCAAAAGCATGTCCTTCTAGTCGATTCCCTTTCTTTTCTATCAACGAGGTCAGTCCAGAGTGCTTACACTATTGACGAGGGAGTAGGCACCTAATAACAAAGTTAACCGGTCTATTCTCTCCGTAAGCAAAGGTATAACTAAAGGGATTTGTATTCCTTCTTAAGCGAGCCAGGTCTCTGCGGGATTGGCCTCATTGGATTTGGTTGACCATGATTTTGGAAATGATCCTTCCAGGAAATTAAAAAAGCTGATCGGTCGAAAATCGTTCCCTGCGCATTAAATAATAATAACAATGTTCATCCAATAGCAAACCCTATTTTATTTTGAAACCTTCTACTAGATTTATATTCAAGATTCAGGCCTGTCTCCACCATAATTTGAAGTTGTTCGCTTGAACAGAAGGCGCAGCTTGGTTAGACCCAAGATCGATAAGCTCGAGTCCCTCAGAGAGGGCAAGGCCTGGGGTTTCAACCGGGGTCGCAACTAGGATAGCTTCCTCAACCCGAAGGACCAGGAAGATCGTTAGACCTAAGTTTACACGGGCCTCCATCGTTTAACACAGACCCACGAGCTGCCGTTGCCGGCGAACCAGCTTTACGACCGGCCTCCAATAGCAGGTCAAACTAATCTCTCCGATAGACATGCAAGCTTCTTCGTCTTCAGAATCCTTGCAGTATCTTCCCTCCTCACCGATGCTATTTCCTATAGCTGAGACAGATATCCGATACCTGATGGAGCGAGCTAACCTATCAGCTAGGCAGTCCAGTTCTTGCTGGTATTGGCCCTTTCTTCGGAGATGGGATGAGGGACTGGAGCGGGTAGGGCTTCCTTTCCAAAACAGGTCTCTGTCTTCGAGATGAGACTGGGCAGGCGCATTTGGCATCTCCTAGCAGCGGGAATGACTCCTCAATTTGGGCATCCACTCAAATTCAAGCCGTGGCAGCTGTTCCAACTAATCCCTACTTTTTGCGGTCTCTCCTACGATAACTAGAAAGAGCTACTTCTTCGAGCTGGGTGGGGGTCGAGCCCCTTCCTATATCTATGTCTGGAAGACAATCCCCACCACTTCAGTCAAGGCTCTGAAAGAGATCTCTGTTCCCGATTCAGTTTTAGTCATGGTAGAAACCATAGATGAGAAAAGCAGCGAGCACGATTTCTTATTAGAAAAGGTTGCTTACTTGGAGATGGTGAATCAGGACTTCGATCTGAAGCTGGACGGAGTGAGCCCTTAACGTATTCAAAGAGAGCGATCGGCCAGTCAAGTTGGAAGATTGTCTATGAATAGGGAAGATGAGCTTGCTTCACTGATATCCTCGCTTATGAGATGGAGGTTCCGAGAAAAGGAATTTGAATTGGACACTAACTGAATCTTTCCTGAGTGAATGACTGGTTGGGTCTTTTATGCCCTAATCTTTTTGTTGACTGGGTTGAGTACGTGTTGAAGGGGCAAGTTTATGTACTTTCTATATTCTTATGCGTGCTTAATGGCATTTTTGTATCTTTTTATGTATGCGATTGATAAAATCGTAGCTGAACGAACTTGGTTATGTGCTACGCTACCTGGAAGATTTTTAAACAAGAAAAAGGCTCGCAGGGATGAGGTATTCGTGAGAGCCTTTTTCTAGCTCGCCTGTGCTCTTGGCTTGATCTTCTCCCCTTTATTTTTCGTTTCCGTTGGTGTTGGGGGCGCGAAGGCTGAGATTTCTACTGATAGCAAGCACCGTGGATTCGGCTTGGGACCAATCTCGTTTTCGTATAATAATTAGAAGATAGCAGCCCGGGCCTCTTTGATTATCTAGGCTAGTGGTCTGGTCCCCGGTTGCCCAAATCGACTGTTCATTCTCTACAAGATGGCTTTCTGGGTCAGACTCTTCTCTTTATGGCTATGGTCGAAAAGAAGACATGCTCTTGAGCTCTTTCTTCCTCTCATGCCGTGGATGGACTCTTATATTGACCCGGGAACCGGGCTTTCATAGTCGCTGGGGCTAGAGTCTTTGACAGTGTCTTTCCATGCTCGTTCAAAAAGTGAAGTGTCAGTAGGTCATTGAAGAAGGTGAACCTATAATATAAATGGCGTATACAATACAAGAGAGAGATCAAATCCAATTCATATCGTCTGAGGATTGTCTTTCGCCTAAGCTAGCTGTATTTTAAGCTTCATGTAGATCCTTCGATCAACCTTCCTTTTATTTCGGCCGCTAGGAAAATGCTGCTCACAACTTTGCTCGTGTCCACTATACACAATTGGCAAGGCCACTTCCTTCTAGAAAGTTTTCTTTTTCCTGACTATCTGTGCCTATGTGTGAAAGCGAGTATGTGAACAGAACATCTTTTTATATCAAGATTGGCTTGGTGTTCAGTGTACCAACATAGAAGATCGAAAAAATGCATTGGATGGATGCAGTGTCAGATTTGAGATTCCGTAAGTAACTTAGTGCTTTGGCCTTGGAAAAAGAAAATGAAATACGAACAACCGCGCTGGTCGTAATAGATCGACTTTCATGCTGGAGCAAGAACTAGCATGAAAGTTCCATTTCAGGAAGGACGACGTACTATGATACTTTCTGTTTTGTCGAGCCCTGCTTTGGTCTCTGGTTTGATGGTTGTACGTGCTAAAAATCCGGTACATTCCGTTTTGTTTCCCATCCCAGTCTTTCGCAATACTTCCGGTTTACTTCTTTTCTTAGGTCTCGACTTTTTCGCTATGATCTTCCCAGTAGTTCATATAGGAGCTATAGCCGTTTCATTCCTATTCGTTGTTATGATGTTCAATATTCAAATAGCGGAGATTCACGAAGAAGTATTGCGCTATTTACCAGTGAGTGGTATTATTGGACTGATCTTTTGGTGGGAAATGTTCTTCATTTTAGATAATGAAAGCATTCCATTACTACCAACCCAAAGAAATACGACCTCTCTGAGATATACGGTTTATGCCGAAAAGGTACGAAGTTGGACTAATTTGGAAACATTGGGCAATTTACTTTATACCTACTATTTCGTCTGGTTTTTGGTTCCTAGTCTTATTTTATTAGTAGCCATGATTGGGGCTATAGTACTAACTATGCATAGGACTACTAAGGTGAAAAGACAGGATGTATTCCGACGAAATGCTATTGATTCTAGGAGGACTATAATGAGGAGGACGACAGACCCACTCACGATCGACTAAAGAAAAGGAAAGTCGCTTGATATTGGTTCAAATCCAATTCGTGAGATGGCCAGTGATCTTTAGCTGGTCATGGCCAACATGTGCTCTTTTTTCCTCGGAGCCGTCGATGTCGATAGAAGGAGGTTGAAAGCTCTCATTAGTATTCACGGAAGGGGACCAAGCCATTTTACTTGACTGAACAAGAGATCACGCTAAGATGAAAAGAGGAATTCCGAAACGTCAGTCTAAATACGAAATACCACTTCCTGCATTACCAGAAAACCGATGTTTGGACACAGGGAAGGGGATCCCATATGACATCAGAAAGGACTTCCCCACGATTCCACTAGAGAAGATCGGACGCTATTAACACTTTGACTACAGGATAAGGGTAGCACGGCTACCTAGATTACCCGGGCGAATAAAGAGTGAGGGCGACGGCTGGTCGAGAATAGAAGGAGACCTGCTCAGTTCAAGCCTCAAGGAATGTTCCAGCCTCCAACCTCGAAAGGGGCCACATCAAGGAAACAAAGACTACGCTCTCACTTGATCAAGAAGAAGGCGTTAAAATAGCCCTGCACTTTACAGGATATCTATGAAACATAGGGCACAAAATGCCTATTCATCTGCAGGGGACATAATAGGTTGAGGCAACAAGGACCCTTGCCCGCAGAAAGCACAACTAGACACCACAGCAGAGGCTTTAGACAAATGACTTTGATCCCTCTTTACGCACGTTGAAACTATTGAATAGGAGCCAGTTAGAACGCTTTCACTAGAGGACATCACGAAGACACGCCCTTTGCGCGAGGACGAGCCGATTCCTTCTACGTAGGGGGACGAAGCATTTAGGAACGACTCCTACCGATTAGCTACTCCCGCTAAGTGCCGCTCTTCCCTTTTATCACGCAACTCATAATGCATAGCCTTATGAGCGACTACCTCGTAACTATTATCCGTAGGCCAAGTCTTAACTCGTAGCTTCCCGGCTGTGTTCCCGAATTCCCTGCAGAAAGAGAACCGCTGCTTTGACTCTCCCCTGTAACCCCTCCTGCCTGATAGATAGATTTTAGAGTTCCCGGCCCTCAAGGCCTCCTAGCTAACATTCTTACTTGCCTGAATCCAAACCTCTTGTGTATACCTCTTTGAGGGTATGATTTTTGTCAACTGCCGTAGCCCTCTGGCACAACCTCCTTCATAAGAGAAGCTGCTGTGTCAATCTTACACACCGGAGACCGGCACAGTATGCCATAATGGGCGGTGCTTTCTCGATTTGCCGACACTGCAAACTTCCCCACCGTCACCGCTCTCTTTCTTCAAATAAGCTACCACCTGTCCCCAGAATTCAAAGTCGGGAGAACAACTTTACAAGCCAAAAACACGCTATAGGCTATAGACGGTTACTCCGACAAGGATTCGTTTTCGGTAGATCGAGCGATTCCTCCTCGTCTCACTTGGGAATCTTCCTCTTCCTGCCTGGCAGCATTGGCTTCAGACTCCGGACTGATCCCTTAGATGGTTTTGACATCTTGTCCTATTAGGTTTATGCTCTCTCATCTGTCTTAGTAGAGACCCTATCTTTACCGCCACTCCTCCCTAACTAAACCAAGAGCTTCTTTTTTTACCGGGTTGGCTTCATTCTTCTCCGCTCCCGGTAAAAAAAAAGAAGAAAGCGGCGAACTCCAGAGAGAGGGGAAGGGCAGAGAAGTAAACCATCCAGAGAGGGATGAGGCCTTGGTCGCCGCATCGCGTTCTTGAGATGCAGTTCGGTTGGCCAGGGAAAGGGAAGAGGTGAAGTGGGTCCCTTTGCTGTCGCTTTACTTGAAGTCCAGCTTACTTCAAATGAAGGATAAGCTAGCGGCCGAATGATTGAAAGACTTCTTTCTTATTCTATTAGGGTTAGTTTATTCCGATATTGATTTGAACTGCCGGAAATAAATTAGGACTAGTCCTGGCTACCAAGGGTATTGTGCCGGGCATAGGTTTAAAGCAAGATAATGCCAATGATCAGATAGCTTTCAAACTGACTCGCAGGCAGAAGCACTGGGACCAGACAAAGAACCCCTATAGTAATAGGAACTGACATAGCAACTAAAAGACTTGATACAGGAAAGACACAAGGTAATTCAATCCTCAGGAACGCAAGTTCGAAACAAGGAAGGGTGGCTACTCTCTCTTTTGTGTCAGAGCCAGGAGTTGAAGAGCTAACCATAGGCAGTCCTTATGCCGACAAGAAAGGGGAAGACTGGAATAGCAGACAAAGTGGAATATGACTCACTAGGAAAGAAGAGATCAGCGCTTTGGTTAAAAGTAGTTTTTTTCCCTTGTAAGGCAGGCTCTAGTTCGACGTGGTCAGCAGTCCTATCTTCTAGAAGGATCGCTTCTGCTTTTGTTGAACTCATGGGCAGCTATGAAAAAGAAAGAGGAGACCTTCAATCAATGCTTTCGGGCGAAGTCCTTCTGTGTAAAACTGGTACTTTCCTATAGTTGATCAAGGCTGCTGCTTTCCTTTGCTAGTGAATCAGATCTTTGGCTTTACCGTGTTACTATTCGGAGAATGGACTCTGTTAGGGGTGATCTCTCTCTATCTTAAGTCAGTCATTTCTACTGGCTCCGGCTAACTTCCTTTAGGAAGGAAAGCAAGTCCCATCGATTGAGCTGTTGATGGAATGAATGGAATAAGGGCTGCTTTCAAACCTGAAAGAGGTCCAGGTCTTGGAATCGGGCTAGGAGCTGCTATTGAATTTGTTGATGGCGATGTGATAATGCCAGTCGAAAGGGAAAGGCGATGACTATCAGTTCTGACTCTTTTTCCATTTCCAAAGGAAGCGAGTGAAGTCACCTTTAATTAAAGGTAATTCAAATCACTCTTCTCTCACCTGTAGGCGAGTGAGTGACCCAATGAAAACGAGGAGAAGAGGTCACGTCTCAGCCCAGGTGAAGGGAGGGCGAGATGTTCCGATTAACAACTATGGATTGCTCTCGGAAGAGAGTAGAGCGTTGAGAGCGGTATCTGGATCTTTTTTATTAAATGGAGACAATCAGTCGAATGATATGACTCCTTCTGGAAGTCGTGACCCGAAGAAAGTTTCTTTTTCCTTCCTGAAGATCTCGGAGGTTATGAAAGGCTTTATTCTTCTCCTAGTGTTAATGCCTTTGTCCGGAGGCCTTCTTGCACCAGCTCTTTAAAGACAAAACCCTGTCTTAGTCTATGTCCCACGACCTGTGGTACCGGCAGTAGTTGGAATCATCCACTTTCTCGATCTCGGCGGGTCGCTTACACGGAGGTAGAGTCAGCTAACCCTTAGCGATCAAGATGTCAAAGATGGCGTCTACCTTGCTTTCATCGAAATCTTCGACTTTAGAGAGTCGTTCTTTGAGAGAGATTTTATTAGCCTCCTTCTTTTCCATCCACGAATGGAGATTCCTTTCATTCAATGGATCGATCCCCTTTTTAAGGACTCTTCATTTGAAGTAAGGAAGTGTCGCTCCTGCCTCGAGGGTCCGGGGAGGAGTTACAGGCCGGATACTAGCTGTAGGCGCTCGTAGATCAAAGACATGCGCCGAGTTCCAGGAATGACTATAAGCCGATAGAGTCGTTGTGACATGCCATGAACCGAGATAGAATTTGACTAGTGCCAGGTAAAAGAAAGAGTAGATTGACCGAAAGAGAGGAGTTGATTTAAAGATACTAGTACCTGAATGACAAGTGACGAAAGCAAGAAAGGTAACAGAGGTTTTTCTCTGAAAAGAATGGGAATAAGGGCCTGAAAGGGATACTTTACTTACTTATTAGACCGACGAAGAAGTTTTATAGATAGTGGGCAAAGCACCCACTCATATTACTACTACCATACAGAATTTTCCCATTGGCTACATTCCGAACACTAATCTTTTACAGCTGCCCGGGATTTTTCCTTGCTCTTCGCCTTACCGAGTTGATAACATCTACACCGGAAACAAGAACTCTACCAACGCTTATTGCCAACAGTTCCTACGTTCACAGCTCTGATTTTTCCAACAGATAGGCCACCGGGATGACAGCCCTAGCCCTGAGAACTCTTATGATGAGGAAATTGCTTACACAGGAAACTGTAAGAGCGGATAGGCAAACTAGGGATATTGCCTCAAGCCTAACCCTTAAGGGAGCTTCCTCCTCATCAGGTAGTCAGCAGGTCTTGCAACAGAAAATTGCAGAAGTCAAGGATGGACCTGTTTCGCCAGTGCATGATTTGACTCTTATTTCGGACTGCTCTACCCAGAGCACCAAAGTGTTGAATGTTGCTGCACGGCAAAGCTGGGCGGACCTATCAGAAATCCCGGACGAGCCACACGGAATAATCCTTTCTTCAGATCACCTCCGGGAGAGGAAAAGCTGAGCAAGGAAGGTCAATATCACAGGCTTTTAGTAAAGCAATGCACCTGGCTCATACAGATAACGAAAAGAAAGACAACACCAGAGAATCTCACTTACGGCACGAAAAGAAGTCGATAGGCAAGAGCTTAACCCTGGGATAGTGGCAGACAGAAAGGAGTAGTTCGCTCAGATAGGCCATACTAAAATACTTTTTAATAAACTAGAAACCATTCGCCTATCAAGGCTAAGTCGAAGCGTATCACAATCCCAAGGTCTTCCTGTCGGTAAGAAGTTAGGAAGTCTGAAAAGACTGACAGATATCTATTAACTGGATGAAGTTTTAAAGAGCAGTCCTTAGGCCGAAGAAAGAGTCGTTAAGCCGAGAAAAGCTAAAAGCGGCAAAGATGGGGGCAATAGGTGGTAGCAGCGGATGAGGATGGAATAGCGTCCGAACTGCTAGACCAAGAAGCTATTTATTGAGCCTTATTCTTCAATGGTACACGACCTCCTTCTTCTTTTGCTACGACTGATTTTTACCTCGGAGTGGGAAGAGCTGATGAGCCGTATAAAGAGGATTCATCTGCTTAAGATCTTCCACTGCCTAATTTCAAATGGGGAATCGGATTTCGTAGCTCAAGCCACTTCTCTTGAACTCGAGGCTGAAGACAGTCTATCTGTCAATGGGGAAGGAAAAAAGTACTTGACTAGCTTCCTTTGACCGGTGAGGATCATCCAAAAAGCCAAGACAGTTGAAGTTGATACTGATTTGAAATTGCCCAGAACAGGGAAAGGGAACTAAATCCAGGGCACTCCTACTAGTTGTAAAAAAAATCTGTACCAGGTAAAGAGAACCTCCACTCAAACCTTGGGAAAAGAGGTTTTTCAATCCAATATTACACATATCCATAAACATCTATCCTTCCGTCATAAGGCATAAAGAAAGAAAGCGACTCCAACTTCCTTTTATCTGAAAGCGATGACAGGATAGTTTTTTGAGAATGTCTGGTTCTTCCGCGAATAGACTCTTAGGCTAAGAAGAATAGGTTGGGATCCCAACCTTTGAAAGAGTGGTTTGGCTCTCTCAATACAGCTTATCGAGTTTTCAAGCTGAACAGCCTTCTGTAATGAGCTTGAATCGTTCGTTGACTCGAAGTCTTATTAGCGACTTTGTGAATCGCGAGGGATTGCTCTTTTCAAAAAGTTGAAATAAAAAAGAGCTCCTTCCGGCTATACTATAGCTGGACAGTCTCGGTCTTAGTTCAGTTTGAATCCGAAGTCGAGGAGGCAATCAGAGCTAAACAAGAGTCTTTCTCTTTTACTGTCCGAAAGTGGCTTTGTGCACTGGCTTACAACCTTATACCAGCTAGTCTTAGAGTGGGAGATTGAAAAGGCGGATTCGTCCTTATTTAGTAAAAGTCAAGGCTCAACCCAAGCCTTGCAAGGGAAGGATCAAAGTCAAAGAGGTAGTTCAAGTTCAACTCTGCGGGTCAAGTCAGCATCAAAGAAAGCGGATTGAAAGAACTGCTATTCTTATTACAGCTTGAAGCGAAGGAAAAAGCTTCTCATTTCAACTCAGACAGTGAGGGGGCTCTCTTTCCTCTCTAACAAAGAAGGAAGTAGCTCCAGCTGTCTTTACAGAAGCTTAGCCTTCACACCTTTCGAACTCTCTCCCTTATCTCCTATTGTAAAGGGCTCCTCTTGCCGGAGGAAAAACCACCTGGTAATGAGTCCTATTGCTATGTTCCAAAAATACCTATTTCTTTTCAAATAGCACCTGAACTGCAGTAGCGCTTAGCCAAGCTTAGAGCTATCAAAGGCGATCCTTCTTAGTCTTAGTACGGGCACTAGCTTGAGCCAGTTAGGATTGACTACTTTAGCTTAGTTGGAGAACTCAAAAAGTATGTTCTTTAAAGCGAAAGATAGTTTAAGTAACTTCACTTCTTACCAAAGAATAAGGAGTGCTAAAGCTCCCAGAGCGAAGTCCCACTAAAAAGTCAAAAGAACTTGGCTTGAGGCATCATACAATAAGAAAGCTGCGGATAAAGCTTTGGAGCTAGGATTCACGGTATCCCGGTTTATTTCCTTCTTTCTAGCGAAGAGATGCTGACACAGACATATATCCGTAGTTGAAATCCCGTCATATGATTCAAGGCTAGCTGAAGAACTACGATAGGATTCGCCAAAGCTGATGAGACTAACTAAATAGGAGCACCCCTCTATAAGGGGCTACCATAGTCATTCAGCAACGGAATCCGCTCTTACAGAAGGAGTTGTGAAAGAAGCTTGAGTTCCCGGTGTTCTTGTTGAGTGAATAGCCGCTGTTAGAGTGATCGTAGCAGCTGTGATAAAATCAGTTGTCGCGAGATCGGTTGTTCACGTATCAGCGTACTAATCCTAATGCGACGAATGGGAGTGATGGCATAGAACTTGTGCTGTTAAAGTTGCCGCTTCTAGTGCTTTCTTGTTGTCGGAAGAGAGGTGGCATAAAGAAGATGGCATTCCTAGTGGAAGCTTTGAAGGACCGGTACTATTGAATAAAGAACTGCTCTTCTCTTGGTCTACCCGCTGTGATTGAATCACTAACCGAAGTTGTGCTAGAAGAAGCTCTTCTTGTTCTCGAATCAGCTGTGGGGATTTTTTTCTCTATAGATGCGGCTTTACCGGGGTTAGCACTTTCCTGTTTTACTTTGACCCTCGCTACGACCCTGCTTGACCGCTATGCCCCTTCTCTTGCTTGAGAATGCACTGCTGCAAGCGTAGGAAGAATGCTGAGTTAATATCCGAGCAGGGTGAATCAATAGGAATCGAAGCGACGAACTAGGATCCTATCCTCTAATATGTCAATTATGCTCTTTGAAAGAAGCAAATGGACAAAGCCTTTTTGCCTTGATTACCACCCGACCTGCCTCATCGAGCAGGAAGTAGACCAGCCGTCGGAAGCGCCTATTCGAATTGGAAAGCTAGTGTGGCCAATGTGTCACTTATTCTTCGTACTCGACAGAGAATTTAAGTTCAGGTAATCCGTCTGAACTATAGGCTGATATCTTCTAGATACTTTTGGTAGGGAATGAGCTTATGATCTTTGGTTTTCCAATCACCAGTTGTCTGAAAGATGATAAGTGACGAATCCGGATCTCTTTTATGATAGTCATCACGAATCCGCTTTCCTTGATTGATGACCTAAATGACGACTCATTCATAGATCTGTCATCTTAGAGGGTGCCGCAGGTAGCTCGACCGAAGGGAGAGGGTTGAGCTCTCAAATGATTATTGTAAATAGATAAAGACCTTGCTCTGGTGCCCAAAACAGTTCCTTTATGGCTGAACGAGAGGGTAGAGCTTTCTATATAATAATATATCTCTTTCTTGAAAAAATAAAAATGACTGTCCTTCCCCGGGTGAAAGAGGAAGGTAGCTTGCTTACTTCACTAGTTCTTTCAGGGGTTGGCTGGAGAGGCCTTGACTTCTGATGTCCCGACAGAAATCCGCCGAGAAGACACAATGAGGATGGGATTTCGTGCCCCTATACAACCTATCTATATGGTATGGATTCACTCAAGGGATCGGAAGTGGGGAAAAGAACCGGAGCTAATATAGGAGGAGCCTTGGACTACGAAGGAGTTGTATTCCCTTATTGGAGAGTAAATAAAGTAGTAAAAAAGTCTCAGATTTATAAGAATAGAAAGAAGATTCCGATGATGGTAAAGACGAACTCGAAGAGCTACGATTCGCTAAGGCTAATGAACAAGCACTGAGCTAAGGAATAGCTAAGTATGGACATTTGTCAATGGCTGCTTACGTCTCCGAAGCAGCTGATGCCTTCTCCCAATCGTATCTTAGTGGAAAAGAGGCTCGTCCTCTACTCTAGATCGAAAAGTAGTAGAGCTATCATAAAGAAAGATCTGGTCCTACGCTCCCATTTCAGTACTATCCCCATTCAAGAATAAAAAGAAGGTTTATACCCACTTTTCAGACTTATCTGCTCTACCCGCTCTATCATAAAAAGTAGTCTAGAAGCAGTTTATGAAGCTAGGAGGCCGGGATGGCGCTTTACGATATAATAATAGTGGACCCGAGTTGGAAACTCCAAAAGATTAACTCCTTTCAAGGGGGAACTCCTAAAAGACCATAACAAGCAATTCGTACCAGGGTAAGGCAAATTCGTCTATATTCGGATTAACTGGGCAAGGGTTCGTAGCGCTTACCATTCTTTGTGATTGCTTATTCGAAGTAGGCCGACTTTCCTAAAAGTGGCTTAAAAGCTACATCCGGCAAAGAGAACAAGCCCTTCAGATTCAATTGAGACAAGAACGTATTCTTTACCTTCAAAGAGGGCATTCTCGGCATTCAGACTAGTTGCCTTTCCTGCTCTCATTCCCGCTTTCTACTAAGGAAAGAGACAACAACTCGAAAGGCGAATGCCTATGCCTATTAGAGCACCAGCCTTTATCCCGCAAAAGGAAAAGAGTAAGACAATGCAGTCCAGACCAGGAGGCAAGTCGAAGTTCCTATTGAGGAAGATGTGCCATTAGGTTTCAAATGAATATAAGATGTCTATGAAAAAAGAAAGAAATGAATATTCTTCACCAGGAGCGAGACCTTAGTTTTCCAGTCTCCAATCAACTAAATAAAGCTCACTTTAACCAATCCCATGATGCTTCTGGCAGGCATCATCACAGGACCGCTTGATGCATTAACTAGAGACTGAGACGCTTCAAGCATTGCTCCAGCCTATTAGTTAGTGAAAGATCAGACAAGTCAAAAATTCCTAAAGCACACCCTGCTCGCTCGGCTGAACGAAGGAGTCCCCTTTTTGCCCTTTGGTTGGTAATCATATCGGCCGTGGTCTATCCTCTCTTAGTCTTGGCTCTGCCTCGTACTACCTTCACTAGATAGAGTTGGAGCTTTCTTTTGAGTTGCATCTAGTTCAGTAGGTGCCCTGATAGTCGTGAAAGTCAAGCTGCTTCCTTCTCTCCTTGCAGTCGAGCCTATAGCCTATTACTAACCTTGTTAATCCTTAGAGAATGAATGCAAGGTTTACTCTTCAGTCTTCGGCAGGAGGAGAAGTGGATTCCCTTCCAAAGAACAAGGAATCCTTGATGCTTCTCAAATGTCTTGAAGAATGCACTCCTTGATGTGAGGGAAAGAAAGAAGCTCAGGGCTAAGTCAGTTCACAGTTAAACTCCGAGAGGGGGAGTCTTAATTCCACTCCGATCCTAGTTAGCCGAGTAGCTTGAAAGCTCCTTCGGACCCTTTAGCTAATACCTATCCTTCGTTTGTACTCAAGTCAGCCTATTCCCATTCCTATTCCATCGTCGTTCTTTCCTCCAATCTTGAGAATCCAATAGTATATGGGGCTACTAGCTAGCTCCTCGAAACTACTAAGAACCGATCGACTGCTCTCTTTGCGACCGGGCCGGTTCCAGCAATAGAGGGATCACGAGTAATGTAGCCTCTAACTCGATTGAATCGTAACGACACTTGAACAGATAGGCGTGGCGTCTTACCTACCAAAGAAAGAAGTTGAAAGAACGCTCGTAGTTCAGGTTTTGGCCAGGAGCCGAATCAAAGCATCGAGAATGAATAACATAATAGAGCGCCCAGGTGAAATGAGAAGTAAAAAACGGGAGAGTTGGTAAAGCCTATAGCCACTACACTAATGGCATAAGCTCACAATCAGAAAGGGAGGGCAAAGTTTCTTAAACAACAGAAAGGAATTGGATCGTTGATCTTTGATTCGAGAGTCTTCCCGAGCATAGAAATTGAAAGTCACATTCCTTCGATAGGGCCAAATAGAGAAGGGAAGTTCTCATAATCGGCTTGGGTGAGATAGCAGGGCTACCAATTAACCT